CCATATCATGGGATAAGTAAGCAGTTTTTTTTAGTTGTATCGACCCAGTCGCTCACTAATGGATCTTTACGGTGCTTTCTCTATCAATTTGGGAACTTTATCCATAGAGTAGTAGTATAGGCCATACTTTCTTCCTATTTTGATTCTCGTGAAGTGTCCTTCCTTCCTACAGCTGATAGGGCAAAATCGTTGTTTTGACGATCCCTATGTAGAAAGCCCTTTTTCTAGTATTTACTAGAAAATTTGATCCTTTCTTTTTTTTTTCTTCTTTCTATAGTGGAGATAGTCGCACGTAATGACAGATCACGGCCATATTATTAAAAGCTTGCGGTAAGAAGGGGTTTCGTTCTAGTGCCCGGAAATAATATTCCAAAGCCTTTGTATGCTCTCCATTGCTTGTGTGTATAAGGCCTATATTATAGAGTATATAACTTCGATCATAGGGATCAATTTCTAGTCGCGTAGCTTCATAATAATTCTGCAAAGCTTCCGCATAATTTCCTTCGGATTGAGCCAACATCCGTTACGGTCGTTCATTCTATTCAAAAAATCTCCGTTCCAAAACCGTACATGAGGTTTTCATCTCATACGGCTCCTCCCTTCTGTACATAGTACTAAGCGAAATAATCTATAGAATAAAAATAGAATTAGTCCCATCTTATTATGAACCGAAAGGGGCTGGTATTTTTCCAAGAAATCTCTAGCCAACCTTCCCGCAAGAGGTTTTTCTTAACACCAATGAATTCTATTAATGCTAGAGGAAAACGATAGCTCCAAGAATTTCTTTGTTCTCAACGCCTCCTATTTAGAGGAATTAGCCACTTCAACGATCTTTGATGGTTATAGGGGTATCCAAAGTACAAACCTGATGGTTGTTTGTTATCCCAACCATTCTTCCCAGCCCTGATACCGATCAGGAAAGGGCTAATTTCTAACAAAGTTTTTCTCTTGTTGATTCCTATTTCTAGGTGTAGTGCTTTTCTCCCCTATGCTGCCTATTGGTATGGTACTAGTAGAGTAGGATTGGCCTGTAATACAGAACCTATCCTGTAGGTGTAACCTTTCGCTCAATACTCAAATCTACAATTGAAGCATCTGAGGCCGCATCAATCGAGGATACACGACAGAAGGAATTGTTAGTTCACCTCACCTTCCCCAAGCGTGGGTTTCCTTTACTAATTTTGTTCTCTCTATGCGAACCCCCTCTCTTTCTCGTAAGACTGAGGTGTAGGTAGGGCTAAAAAAAAAAAAAAAAAAAAGAGTCAAATCGCACCATCTCTATAATAAGTAAATGCCCTTTTTTCCCCTGAGGTTGTCGGAATTATTCGCAATAAAATATTGGCTACAATTGAAGAGGTCTTATCAATGAAATTTCCATTTATACGGGATCTAGGCATAATTCCCAACCCATTCTATATAGAATTGTTTTCATTTCTTCACAAAATAACATAAAAACAAACACATTCGATTCTTATAAATCGATCGATCCATATGCTCTAAATGGATAAGAGAGGTATGGATTTTCCGCTCAGCTCAAATTGTCTCCTTTTCCTTCTGTTTGGACAAGAAGAGATATGAAATATTTGACTAAGATTGGATTTCATTCCACTTTTCTATTTCTCAACAATAACTTCTCTCATCAGCTATTTCGCGTTTTCAAAGTCATTAATTGTCTCATACCCTTTTTTAGATTTCGATTGTATGGCGTAGCGTACCTTATGCAAACAGAATTCTAGGGTTCCTCTATTTTATTATGGAATAAGAAGAATTCTTCCATTCTCTTTTTCTTTGGTTTGGGGAAAACCCAAACTAAAACTTTTCGAGGGAGCGGAATTCCTAGTAAAAAAATCCTGGATCCTTCCACTTAGATGAAAAGGAATTTTTCCAATAGAACCATGGAACCCCCGAGCCGTTGTGGTTGTACCTGTACTGCAGGAATAGGAAAACTCGCTATTCACTTAGTTTATTTTCCATAATAAGATTATGTAGGAGAGATGGCCGAGCGGTTCAAGGCGTAGCATTGGAACTGCTATGTAGACTTTTGTTTACCGAGGGTTCGAATCCCTCTCTTTCCGTTTCTCTTAATTGATCAACGTTAACGATCACAATGTATCAAATCAAATAACAATTTATTCCAGCAATAATACCTTTATTTAATAGAAATTTTTTATAGTAAATTACTGTGGTATGTAAAATACACATAGAGGAAAGAACAAAAAAGAAAAAAGGATCCTAGGGTTAATCCATTTATGCTAGTTGAATGGGAAAATACGAATTAAGGGCCTTAGGTCGATTTAGTTCGGGGAAAGGGGAAGGGGAAGAAAATTCTATGAACTTTTCCTTTTTTCGTTAAGTTCAAGTCTGACGAGAGTAATATTCTACAACTAACAACTCATTTATTTTGAGACCGACCCACTTCCTATCTAGGATTTTTTTAACTAGTCCTTTATATTGCAATGTGTCAATCGTCAAATGCTTTGGCAATTTCCCCGGGTCGGATGAAGCAATAGAATTTTGAATCAGACGTTTTGATCTTTGGTTATCCTTCGTAGTAATAATATCTCGGGGTTTGCAACGAAAACTTGGTATATCGACTATACGACCATTAACTAAAATATGTCTATGGTTAACTAATTGCCGGGCCCCAGGAATGGTTGAAGCCATACCCAATCGAAAAAGGATATTATCCAAACGCATTTCAAGTAATTGTAGTAAAACCTGACCTGTTGACCTTTTTGCTTTTCCAGCGATATGTACATATCTAAGTAATTGTCGTTCTGTCAGACCATAATGAAAACGCAATTTCTGTTTTTCTTGAAGACGAATACGATATTGCTCTTTTTTCCCAGAATGGAATTTCTTTTTCAGATTACTTCCGGATTTAGGTGTTTTTCTAGTGAGTCCTGGTAAAGCTCCCAGACGGCGTATTTTTTTTAAACGAGGTCCTCGATAACGGGACATGAAGACTCCTTGTTTATTTTATTGAAATTTCATTTTACACAATTAATTTCATTGTATTTACATTACAGAATACATCAAAATTAAAACTGAATTAAACTAAAGGATAAACAGAGTAAAATCTACTAAAGTACCACAAAAAATGGAATTTCATCAACATCTGGATTTTTTGTATATATATTATTTATTTTATTGTTTTGTATCTAGCAAAATTGTAAGGTAGAACCACATAATAGATCCTGGATTCTCCATTTAATTCGGAGAAAAAGAGAAAAAGAGAGATTCTTGTTCATGGAACATCGATATAGAAAAAAGCCGACTATCGGATTTGAACCGATGACCCTCGCATTACAAATGCGATGCTCTAACCTCTGAGCTAAGTGGGCTTACATAACAGAAATAGTGTAACAAATAGAAATATGTATAGTATAGGAAATCCGTAAAATGTCAGATCTTAATTATTAATCTTAGCTATTAACTAGTTCGAAATTGGAAGTTCTACTTAGAAAAAAATACTAGAACTTCATAAAGATAAAGTTAACTTGATATGCTTAACTGGAGGATATCCTTAAATAGGATTATAGAAATTTTTGAACTTTCTTTTTATTTCTCTAATTCGCAAATTGATTTTTCTAATAGAATAGAATCTATTCCAATTTCTATATTGAATTTGATTTCAGATATTTTCAATTTGATATGGCTCGGATGAGTAATCTAATACATAGAAAAGAATAATATATATGATGAAAGATATAATAAAGAGAAAATGCGAATTTCTTGGCATTTTCATTCGATCATTATAGACATTTTTTGAGATATTTTGTTTTTTTTGTTATTTCTTAATAATTTAATGATTAATATTTCACTAAGGAGAACATAGAATCATAGCAAATGAAATTGCTAATTCTGATTAGAAAAAAAAAAAAGAATGAATATCAAGCGTTATAGTATGATTTTGAATACTCTAAAAAAGAAAGGCGGGGGGTGGGTGGGGGAGAGAAAAACTTTGGGATATATTGATTCGGATTGAATTGCAAATACATCAACGATAGAATCAATTCAATTCTGAATTGCAATAAGCAGGGTCTGTCAAATAGAGACGAACTGCTAGACTACGTCGAGTAATTAATTCAACGATTCCAAAAAAAACTAAGAGATGGATGAAATTACACAAGGAATCCAGGTCTCAATCAAAGAAAAGGAAAATGGGGATATGGCGAAATCGGTAGACGCTACGGACTTGATTGTATTGAGCCTTGGTATGGAAACCTGCTAAGTGGTAACTTCCAAATTCAGAGAAACCCTGGAATTAAAAAAGGGCAATCCTGAGCCAAATCCGTGTTTTGAGAAAACAAGTGGTTCTCGAACTAGAATCCAAAGGAAAAGGATAGGTGCAGAGACTCAATGGAAGCTGTTCTAACGAATCGAGTTGATTACGTTGTGTTGGTAGTGGAACTCTCTCTAAATTTAGAGAAAGTAAGGGCTTTATACATCTAATACACACGTATAGATACTGACATAGCAAACGATTAATCACGGAACCCATATCATAATATAGGTTCTTTATTCTTTTTTAGAATGAAATTAGGAATGATTATGAAATAGAAAATTCTGAATTTTTTTAGAATTATTGTGAACCCATTCCAATCAAATATTGAGTAATCAAATCCTTCAATTCATAGTTTTCGAGATCTTTTAAAAAGTGGATTAATCGGACGAGGATAAAGAGAGAGTCCCATTCTACATGTCAATACTGACAACAATGAAATTTCTAGTAAAAGGAAAATCCGTCGACTTTATAAGTTGTGAGGGTTCAAGTCCCTCTATCCCCAAACCCTCTTTTATTCACTAACTATAGTATTTATCCTCTTTTTTTCTTTTTATCAATGGGTTTAAGATTCATTAGCTTTCTCATTCTACTCTTTCACAAAGGAGTGCGAAGAGAACTCAATGGATCTTATGCTGCTATTCATTGAATAGATTTCTTTTTTATTATAGTATCGGCAAGGAATCTCGATTATTAACTCTATTTTTAAGTATTA